CGGGACTTTGCAATATTTGATTGATCACAATTCTGTATATTCCATTTACTATAGAAGTTCCCAGGGAATTCATTAAAGGAATGTTTCCAATAAAAAGAGTTTGTTCTTGCATATCCCGACTGGTTTTCCAAATGAATCCCGCGGATACATATAATTCAGAAGAATATGTGAGTGATTCATATACAGCATCTCTTTCTTTTATCAAAGGTTCTACCAATTGATATGTTTCCACAAATAATTGAAATTCAATTTCTTGATCTGTATCTTCAATTTTTGGAAACTTATAAAGTTCTTCTGTTAAGCCCTGATCAATGAATCTACAAAATCCTTCAAATTGTATCTGATTAAAACCAGGTACTGTAGACATTCCCTCATTTCCATCCCCGAGCATTTTGAATTTCCCTTTTCTCGAAAAAATTCCATTATTGACCCATTCTTCATCAAATCATATGGATTGATTTAGCAATGATGGAATTTCTATTTTGTTTACTGAATCACATGAAATTTGACCCACCCCGTATATGGAATGTATGAAATGCATATGAACGGAGGAATAAAGACAATTTTATATTCAAATTGGAATTTGTAACAGATACAAAATCGAAAGGAATTAATAAATGCCACTTAGACTTATGGAGTTTTGGATAGAATATCAAAAAAAAAGTGATTCCATTTCTACCATTATTATGATATTACATATTCTAATCCGATTGGGTACCAGAAAAAGAAATGGATTCGGTATTTAATCTGTTCGATGATATAAAGACATTATAATCATCAAAAATATAGAGTTGATCTTTTTTGAGCACTTAACTTTTTCATGGATTCTATTGTTCAACAAATGATTCGCATAAAAGAGAGATACTTTTACCTTTTTTTAGTAGAATACGATCGAAGGGCGTAACATAGTAATAAAGTTTGTATTTATTAACCATGTGTAGATAGCTATCTATGTTTCCTCCTTTATTGAAGTTCTATTCGGGACAGCGCGTGCTATGCTATATCAAAATTTTCATTTTCTATTCCATCTATTGAATGAAAAATTGAAGCACTACAATTTACTGATAATTCTCTATAGGCATCATATATAGATAGGATATCCAATTAAATATTTGTATAACAATTTATGTTCTGGGGTTTACATATACTTCTATTTGATGTTATAATAGAAATTGGGAAGGATTTTTTTTATGGAAAAGAATCAATACTGATTAGTTATATATCAATTTGGATTGTCTTATATCATTAGGATTAAGAAAAGACAATTTTGGATTCAAATCCAAGAATCGTTCATGAATTTACAGTCACATTTAATAGTTAATGGTTCCAATTTGTCCTAAATTTTGGCTTTTGTGACTGAAAAACCACATTTGGTTTTTCAATTTTTCAATATTAATATAAAAAAGAGAGGGAAAATTTGTAAATATTTAGGTTTTGAGATACTATACATACAACCGAAGGGATGGATCCAATCCAAAAAACGAAGGATTTTTTTCTTTTCGGGCAAGGGTTAAATTTAAGAAAACGGGATTCAAGATGCAAGTCCAATAAAAAAAGAAGTTTAGGAATTCCCCACCCGAGGGAGACTCTTTTTTTCATCTATTTTGTAGGAGATCATACATTTTGGCGGCATGGCCGAGCGGTAAGGCGGGGGACTGCAAATCCTTTTTCCCCAGTTCAAATCCGGGTGTCGCCTGATCAAGAAAAAACTCGAAATCTCTTATTTCGTTTTGCTGATATAACTCGCTGAATTTTTCCCCAGCAGAAGGAAACAAAGTAAAAGGACTCTTGAGACTTGCTTGCTTGGTTCTAAACATCTGGAAGTTTGACTCTCGAAAGCTAAAGTGCTCTAAATCCTTGCCTCTAGGATTCAAGGACAGATTATAGTGGTGGAAGGTCTCTCATATAAAGATTTATTGATTCCCTTCCACTACTAATGTAGTGTTTAATTACCGGGTCCTGAAGATAGCCCGACGGAAAATCGAATTAGTGGTTGTGGAAAGGGCTGAAGATACTTTCTATACAGACTCAGGAGAGTCTCTAAGTCCTCGGTATCCAATAACAATTTGATGGAAAATTGGCTTTCTAAAATTGAAATGAAAAAAGAAATTCTTTCTTTTCATTCAATAAACCCTAGTCAAGAATGGAATAGGTGGTCCTCCGATTGTTTCACAGAGACAATCCTTAGACAGTAAGAATTAGATCAAATGGGAAATAAAAGGATGGGATAGATAACGATCTATCTTGACATTCTATTTTTCATATTTTTATACCTTTTCGAAAGATAAAGACAAGAAAAGATAGAATAGGTCTTATTATTCCTACATCTTAGGAAGATTTCCCTGATACTTCTAAATGAGTCACTGCGTATTTTGCTTGTGCTTAACATTTTCCGATTCTACTAGAAAAATAATATCCTATAAGAATTTGAAGAATTTGTTATAAGCAGATTTATTAGAGCCTTTGATCAATGGTGTTGGGTCCGAATCCCCTTTTTTTT